AATGAAGTGCCTGACAAAAGGGTTACAATGATAGAGTAAATTATGTAAAAGCACTTACCTTCATTATATTTAGTAGATTTAAACTACTACCTAAAGTATCAAAAACTTTCGTGCTTCATACACCTAAATATACTTCACAAAAAAAGGTAAGCTAATAAAAGCTAATGGGTTCATACCCCGTAAATAGGATCGTCCTCCTTTTTAATTTTCAAAAATCCTGCAAAAATATTATTCATAATAACATTAATTTTAGGTACTCTAATTTCCATCTCATCCACCTCATGACTAGGGGTTTGAATAGGACTAGAAATTAATTTACTTTCATTTATCCCTCTAATATCCGATACAAAAAATATCATATCAACTGAGGCATCATTAAAATATTTCCTTGTTCAAGCTATTGCTTCTTCTCTTTTATTATTTTCTCTTATCATGATATTCTTAATATCAAATATATCGATTCTTCTAAACCATGAAGTGTTTATTCTCCTAACCAGATCCGCCCTACTATTAAAATTAGGGGCTGCCCCCTTCCATTTTTGATTTCCAGCAACTATAGAAGGATTAAATTGATGAAATAATTTAACTTTAATAACATGACAAAAAATTGCCCCACTAATATTACTCTCCTATATAATCAATATAAATATATTTTTCTCAATCATTATTCTTTCATCCATCATTATTGGATCATTAGGAGGATTAAATCAAACATCACTACGAAAATTGATAGCATATTCATCAATCAATCATCTGGGTTGAATAGTAGCAGCAATAACTTCTGGTGAAAACCTATGAGAATTATATTTCCTAACATATGTTTTCCTTAGTGCCGCAGTCATCTTCATATTTAACACCTTCCAATGCTTCCATATTAACCAAAACTTTTTAATAATAAATAACAATCCAAAAATTAAATTTTGTATATTCTCCCTACTTCTATCTTTGGGTGGTCTACCACCATTTTTAGGATTCTTACCTAAATGACTAGTAATTCAAGTCATAGCAGAATTAAACAGATTATTAATTATTACCCTAATAGTAATCACAACTCTCATTACTCTATTTTATTATATTCGTATTACCTTTGCAGCATTTTTATTCTCCTATACAGAAATCAAATGAAATTATACTCAATTATATAATAATCAATTTTATATTACCATAATAACATTCACCATAATTTCCTTATTAGGCTTAACATTTAGATCCCTAATATTTAATATCATTTAAGGTTTTAAGTTATTAAAACTAATAGCCTTCAAAGCTGTAAATAAAATATGTATTTTAAACCTTAGTAGTTTTCTACTCCTTCAGAATTGCAGTCTAATATCATTTCATGACTATAAAGTTTTGATAAAAGAGAATAACTCTCGTAAATAAATTTACAATTTATCGCCTAAACTCAGCCATTTTACCGCAACAATGACTCTTCTCAACTAATCATAAGGACATTGGAACTTTATATTTTATCTTCGGAGCTTGGGCAGGAATAGTGGGAACATCATTAAGTATACTAATTCGAGCCGAGCTAGGTCAACCTGGATTCCTCATTGGAGACGATCAAATCTATAACGTTATTGTAACAGCCCATGCTTTCGTAATAATCTTCTTTATAGTAATACCAATTATAATTGGAGGATTCGGAAATTGACTTGTACCTTTAATATTGGGGGCACCTGATATAGCTTTTCCCCGTATAAATAACATAAGATTTTGATTACTACCACCATCTCTATCTTTACTTTTAGCAAGCAGACTAGTAGAAAATGGAGCTGGAACTGGTTGAACTGTATATCCACCTCTCTCAGCCAATATTGCTCACGCCGGGGCATCCGTAGATTTAGCCATTTTTTCTTTACATTTAGCTGGTATTTCCTCAATTCTAGGGGCAGTAAACTTTATTACCACAACAATCAACATGCGAGCTCCTGGAATATCTTTAGATCAAACACCTTTATTTGTATGAGCTGTAGGAATTACAGCCCTTCTCCTTCTTCTATCCCTACCCGTTCTAGCCGGTGCTATCACTATACTATTAACTGATCGAAATTTAAATACATCCTTCTTTGATCCTGCAGGAGGAGGAGATCCAATTCTATACCAACATCTATTTTGATTTTTCGGCCATCCAGAAGTATATATTTTAATTTTACCTGGATTTGGAATAATTTCTCACATTATTAGTCAAGAAAGCGGGAAAAAGGAAGCATTTGGAACACTAGGAATAATTTATGCCATACTAGCCATTGGTCTACTAGGATTTGTAGTATGAGCACACCACATATTCACTGTAGGAATAGATGTCGACACACGAGCCTACTTTACCTCAGCTACTATAATTATTGCAGTACCCACTGGTATTAAAATTTTCAGATGACTAGCTACTCTCCATGGCACACAATTCACATATAGACCTTCATTACTCTGAGCTTTAGGATTTGTCTTTCTATTTACTATCGGAGGTCTTACAGGAGTAGTTCTTGCTAATTCATCAATTGATATCATTTTACATGATACTTATTATGTCGTTGCTCATTTTCACTATGTTTTATCTATGGGGGCCGTATTCGCCATTATAGCCGGATTCGTACAATGATATCCATTATTCACTGGACTCTCTTTAAATCCAAAGTGACTTAAAATTCAATTTACCATTATATTTATTGGCGTAAATTTAACATTCTTCCCCCAACATTTCTTAGGATTGGCAGGAATACCCCGTCGATATTCAGACTATCCTGACGTTTATACATCATGAAATGTTGTCTCAACAATTGGATCAACTATCTCATTTATTGGAATTGTCTTCCTCATTTTTATTATTTGAGAAAGCATAATTTCAAACCGTCCTATTCTATTCTCCTTGAACATAGTAAGTTCATTAGAATGATATCAAAACTTACCTCCCGCTGAACACAGTTATTCAGAACTACCTATATTAGCTAATTTCTAATATGGCAGACAAGTGCAGTAGATTTAAGCTCTACATATAAAGAATATACTTTTATTAGAACCTATGGCAACATGATCAGACTTAAATCTACAAAACGCCGCCTCCCCTTTAATAGAACAATTAATTTTCTTTCACGATCACACACTACTAATCTTATTAATAATTACTGTTCTTGTAGCATACATCATATTAACACTATTCTTCAATAAATATACACACCGATATCTATTAGAAGGACAGACAATTGAAGTAATCTGAACAATTTTACCAGCCATTACCCTCATTTTTATTGCTCTGCCTTCTTTGCGACTTCTATATTTACTCGATGAATCAATAGACCCCATTATTACTGTAAAAACTGTTGGCCATCAATGATATTGAAGTTATGAATATACTGACTTTATCAATCCCCATGAATTTGACTCATACATAATCCCCTATAATGAAATATCCACTAACGGATTTCGATTACTAGATGTAGACAATCGAACAGTTTTACCATTTAATACACAAATTCGAATACTAGTTACTGCTGCAGACGTTTTACATTCATGAACTGTTCCTGCTTTAGGGGTAAAGGTTGATGCTACTCCTGGGCGATTAAATCAAACTAGATTCTTTATAAACCGACCTGGACTTTATTATGGTCAATGTTCAGAAATCTGTGGCACTAATCACAGATTCATACCTATTGTTTTAGAAAGTGTTAATACTAAAACTTTTATTAACTGAATTCTTAATGCCTAATCACCAGATGACTGAAAGTAAGTAGTGGTCTCTTAAACCATTTAATAGTAATTAACGTTTACTTCTGATGAAGAAATTAGTTAAATCATAACATTAGTATGTCATACTAAAATTATTAATATATTAATATTTCTTTATTCCTCAGATAGCACCAATAAGATGAATACTCCTATTCTCAATATTCTCTATCGCATTAATTTTATTCACCATCATTAATTATTTCTTCACAATTTATCAACCAATTTCCTCTCCAAAAGAAATTCCTAGTTTACCTCAAATCTCATTAAATTGAAAATGATAACTAATTTATTTTCCGTTTTCGATCCCTCTACTAATATTATAAATCTATCATTAAATTGATTAAGAACATTTCTTGGAATAATAATTTTGCCTCTCATTTATTGAATAATTCCCTCACGACACAGCATAATTTGGTACTCCGTAATCAAAACACTACATAACGAATTCAAAACTCTAATCGGACCTTCAGGACACAATGGGAGAAGATTCATTTTCATTGCCCTATTTTCACTAATTTTATTCAATAATTTCCTGGGCCTATTTCCATACATTTTTACAAGCTCAAGTCATCTGGCAATAACTTTAACCTTAGCTATACCCCTTTGATTTAGATTTATAATTTATGGATGAATCAACCACACTCAACACATATTTGCTCACTTAGTACCACAAGGAACCCCTGCAGCTCTAATACCTTTCATGGTTTGCATTGAAACAATCAGAAATGTAATCCGACCGGGAACCCTAGCTGTTCGATTAGCCGCTAATATAATTGCAGGACACTTACTTCTTACTCTTCTAGGAAACACTGGCCCCTCATTAACCCTATCTCTTTTATCATTATTAGTATTTGCACAAATCGCCTTATTAACACTAGAAGCCGCAGTTGCAATAATTCAAGCTTACGTTTTTGCAGTTCTAGCCACACTATATTCCAGAGAAGTTAATTAATGGCTACACACTCTAATCATCCCTTTCATCTAGTAAATCCAAGTCCTTGACCATTAACTGGTGCAATTGGAGCTCTTGTTACAGCTGCAGGGTTAGTAAAATGATTTCACCAATTCAATAATTCCTTGCTCTTCTTGGGAACATTAATTACAATTTTAACAATAATTCAATGATGACGTGACGTTGCCCGCGAAGGAACTTACCAAGGACTTCATACACTATCAGTAAATTATGGACTACGTTGAGGAATAATCCTATTTATTATTTCAGAAGTATTCTTCTTCATTAGTTTTTTCTGGGCCTTCTTCCATAGAAGACTTTCCCCCAATATTGATCTAGGAGCTATATGACCGCCTACTGGTATCCAACCATTTAATCCCTTACAAATTCCTCTATTAAATACAGCTATCCTCCTAGCATCAGGCGTGACTGTTACTTGAGCTCACCACAGTTTAATAGAAGGAAATTATAGACAAACAACTCAAGGATTATTCTTCACCGTTATTTTAGGTATTTACTTTTCCATTCTCCAAGCCTATGAATATATTGAAGCCCCCTTTACAATTGCAGATGCATCTTACGGCTCTTCTTTCTTTATAGCAACAGGATTCCATGGACTCCACGTATTAATTGGAACTACATTCCTTTCAATTTGTTTAATACGACATTTAATATGCCATTTTTCCCCCAACCATCACTTCGGATTTGAAGCCGCAGCATGATATTGACATTTTGTCGACGTAGTATGATTATTTCTCTACATTTCCATTTACTGATGAGGTAGATATTTATTTAGTATATATGTACATTTGACTTCCAATCAAAAAGATTGAAATACTTCAAAATAAATAATCTGAATTATATACATCATATCTACTATCTCAATCATCCTAGCTATAATTGTTATAATTTTAGCTTCCATTTTATCAAAAAAATCCATCAATGACCGAGAAAAAAGCTCCCCCTTTGAGTGTGGTTTTGACCCAAAAAGATCAGCGCGATTGCCCTTCTCCCTTCGATTCTTCTTGATTGCAGTAATCTTCCTAATTTTCGACGTAGAAATCGCCTTACTCTTACCAGTAACTATTATCATACAATCCTCAAATATTATAACATGAACTACAGTTAGTATATTCTTTTTATTAATTCTTCTCATTGGACTGTTCCACGAATGAAATCAAGGAGCACTAGAATGAGCTTCTTAATAAGGGTCGTAGTTAAGTATAACATTTGATTTGCATTCAAAAAGTATTGAAATTCAATCTTCCTTAAGTAAGAAGCGATTTATTGCAATCAATTTCGACTTGATCCTAGATGTATTCATCCTTACTTGTGAACTAAATTTAGTATTAATTGAAACCAAAGCAGCGGTATATTACTGTTAATAATATTAGTGAAATTAATTTCCAATTAAGAAGAAATGTGAGGATCAAATTAAAGCTGCTAACTTTTTATTTAAATGGTTTAACTCCATTAACATTTCTATTTATATAGTTTAAAAAAAACAATACATTTTCATTGTATAAATAATATATTCTTTATTTATAAATATATTATAACACATACATTTAAAAATTCTACATTTCCTTAACATCTTCAGTGTCATGCTCTATATATAAGCTATTTAAATACAATAATAATATCAATAAGACTACAAATCATATAACAAAACTAATCAAATATATCTTAATAGTATTATTTTGCCATCATTGAACAACACTTGAATATTCACTAGATCTAAAATAAATCATTTGACCTCCTCAATCTTCTCTCCATCCTTGATCAAAAGACTTATATACAAAATTACCTAACATCAAAGGCAAGTAATTAACACCATAAGTAGAAATAAATGGTATAAACCATATAGACCCAACAAAACATGATATCAAATAAAACTTTAAAGATTGTAAATTATAAGATAGAGAAAATTTAGATAATTCATATCCTAATCAACCCCCCACCACACTTACAATTAAAGCCAAAGTTTTCAACCACAATGGTAAGCAAATTATCGAGGGTGAAGGGAACAATACCCATCTTAATATACATCCCCCTATAATTGCTATCATTATTAATGTCAATATTCCCTTAAGTATAATTCACCCCTCATCATTTAAAGGGTGAAGAGAAGATGAATTAAAATCCCCTGTTATAGAATAATAAACTAAACGTAAAGAATAACAAACAGTTAATCCAGTTGAAAAAAAATATAAAAAAAAACTCAATCCATTTAAATATGATAAAGAAACAATTTCCAAAATCAAATCCTTTGAATAAAACCCCGCCAAAAAAGGCATACCACAAAGAGCAAGATTTGATACATTAAAACAAATAATTGTTAAAGGTATCTGAATACACAATCCCCCCATAAATCGAATATCTTGAGAATTTTTCATATTATGAATTACAGAACCTGCACACATAAACAATAATGCTTTAAACAACGCATGTGTTAATAAATGAAAAAAAGCTAATTTAGGAAATCCTATAGATAAAATTCTCATTATTAACCCCAACTGACTCAAAGTAGAAAGAGCAATAATCTTTTTCAAATCATATTCAAAATTTGCCCCCAGACCTGCTATAAACATCGTTAAGCCAGAAATCAATAATAAAAACTTACCTAAACTATTGTCGACAATAACTGCATTAAACCGAATCAATAAATAAACTCCAGCTGTCACCAGAGTAGAAGAATGAACCAAAGCTGAAACAGGCGTAGGTGCTGCTATCGCAGCAGGCAACCAAGAAGAAAATGGAATTTGCGCTCTTTTTGTTATAGCTGCTAAAACAACCAATACCGCAACAATATACATAACAGTTGAATCCTTCATTACCTCCAAATAATAAATATAATTTCAACTACCAAAATTCAACATTCAAGCAATTGCTATTAACAAGGCCACATCACCAATTCGGTTAGACAAAGCTGTTAATATTCCCGCTCTATAAGATTTAACATTTTGGTAATAAATTACTAAACAGTATGAAACTAATCCTAACCCATCTCAACCCAAAAGAATTCTAATTAAATTAGGACTAATAATTAAAAATATTATCGACAATACAAATATTAAAACCAAAATAATAAAACGATTAACTACCAAATCCCCATATATATATTCTTCTCTGTAAAAAATAACTAATGAAGAAATAAATAATACAAATCCCATAAACAACAAAGACATTCAATCAAACAAAAAAGTCATAACCACAGAAGATCTATTTAAAGTAAAAATCTCCCACTCAATAAAAATAACAATCTCATTTATAATAAAATACAACCCTATTATTATCAAAAACACCGCTCTAAAAAACAAAAACACAAATCTCAAAAAACAAATTGATAATGATCATAAAATGATCTAAGGTAAAAAATTACTTCATTGACACCACAAATCAATATTTTCAATAAACTACTTAAATACAATCACAAAATACACAAATCACCCTTTAAAATTAAAACATTCAATGGTAGTCAATGCAATATTAACAACAAATATTCCCGCAAATAACCTATAGAACAAGAATAAATCCCAGAATAAATTATTCCATGTTGACTATAAGAATATAAATACAATGTATAGGCCGCACTAAAAAAAGAAAGCAATATTAATATAACCATCGTAATTCATGACCACATAACTAAACTATTCAATAAGCCAATCTCTCCCATTAAATTTAAAGAAGGGGGAGCCGCTATATTAGAAGAACTTAACAAAAATCACCATAATGCCATAGAAGGCATAAAATTCATTAAACCCTTATTAATTAACAAGCTACGACTTCCCAATCGTTCATAAGAAATATTAGCCAACGCAAATAATCCAGATGAACACAATCCATGAGCAATCATTAAAGAATATGTTCTCAAAAACCCTCAATCCGTTAAAGTTATCAATCCCCCTAAAGCAATTCCCATATGAACAACCGAAGAGTAAGCAATTAAAGCCTTCAAATCAACTTGACGTAAACATACCAATCTTATCAAAAATCCTCCTACTAAACTAATTCTAATTCAAATCACATTATAAACTAATCCCAACTTCGTTAACATCACATAAACACGCAACAATCCGTAACCCCCCAACTTCAATAAAACACCTGCTAAAATTATCGAACCAGAAACTGGGGCTTCCACGTGAGCCTTAGGAAGTCATAAGTGTACCATAAACATTGGCATTTTAACTAAAAATGCTAAAATCAATCTTATATAAAACAATATGCTTGATAGTCTTACATTATTCAAAATACCAATATATAATCTCCCATAAAATCCATAAATATTAAATAAACCAACCAATAACGGAAGTGATGCTAATAACGTATAAAATAATAAATATACTCCCGCTTGAAGACGCTCAGGTTGATATCCTCAACCTAAAATCAAAAACAAAGTAGGAATCAATCTACCTTCAAAAAACAAATAAAATGAAAATAATCTCATACTCCCAAATGTACAACATAATATTAACAGTAAAAAAATCACAAAAAACAAAAAGAAAGAATTAAAATACTTATAATGATAAACACGTTCTCTAGCAGTAATCATTAGAGAACAAATTCAAAATCTCAATAAAATTAAACCATAAGATAAAATATCTATACCAAAAATATATCTTAAACTACAAAAATCATTAAATGTAACACATCTCAACATAAAAAAAAAAGTCATCAAATACATAAGACATTGAACCAACCATCAAAATTTATTTAAAAAACTTAAAGGGATTAAAAACAATAGTATAAAAATAAATTTTAACATTGTAAAATTCTAAAAGTTTGAAAAAAATCATTTCCATGAGTACGAATCATTGAAACTAAAACTGATAATCCCAATGCTCCTTCACAAACTGAAAATGTTAAAAATACCATTCTAAAAAACAACTCAAAAGTATACATATTTAAAAACATAAACAATAATAAAAACAATCTTAAAACCACAAACTCCAATCTTAATAAAGTTGCCAATAAATGTTTCCGATTAGAACAAAATACTCACACCCCACTTATAAAAACTAAAATTACTACAATTCAATAAATAAGTATTACCATTGTTTTAGTAGTTTAAATAAAACACTGGTCTTGTAAATCAGTATTAAGCTTTCTTTTCTTGCTTCTAAAACTCAAAGGAAAGAAAATTTCTCATCATTAATCCCCAAAATTAATATTTTATACTAAACTACCCTTTGTATATTAAACCTCAGAATTTTAATTTCCAATCTATTAAATGCAATAATCTTTACGCAAGTTAATCACCCCATAGCAATAACATTAATTATTATCTTACAAACTTTAATTGTAGCCTTAACCACAGGAATAATAACATCAACATTCTGATTCTCTTATATCTTATTCCTCGTATTCCTGGGAGGAATATTGGTTTTATTTATTTACATTACAAGACTTGCCTCAAATGAACTATTCTCCGTACCCACAAAATCCTTAATCATTATTACAATACTACTTTCAACAATCATCTTAATTTCACTTACTAGCGATTCAACCCTATGAAATATATTAAGATTCAATGAAGAAATAAATAGCATTGACAATGATTTCATTACACTTCATGATGAATCAAACTACTTACTCACCAAACTCTATAACAAACCCACTGACTTAATTACACTCATACTGGTAAACTACCTTTTCTTAACACTAATCGCCATTGTAAAAATCACTAACATTTTCCAAGGACCCCTACGTCCTAAAAACTAATGAACAAACCCATTCGCACTGCACACCCTTTATTCAAAATTGCCAACAGAGCTTTAGTTGACCTACCAGCCCCATCCAACATTTCAGCATGATGAAATTTTGGATCACTCTTAGGTTTATGTTTAATAATTCAAATCGCCACCGGACTTTTCTTAGCCATACATTATACCGCAAATATTGATTTAGCATTTAATAGAGTAGCACACATTTGTCGGGATGTAAACTACGGTTGATTTTTACGCACCCTCCACGCCAACGGAGCGTCTTTCTTCTTCATTTGCCTATACCTCCATGTAGGTCGAGGAATATATTATGGATCATATAACTATATACATACATGAATAACAGGTGTTATCATTTTATTTCTAGTTATAGGAACAGCTTTTATAGGATATGTTCTACCTTGAGGACAAATATCCTTTTGAGGAGCCACTGTTATTACCAACTTATTATCCGCTATCCCCTACTTGGGGGTAGACCTCGTACAATGAGTTTGAGGGGGATTCAGTGTTGACAACGCTACATTAACACGATTTTTCACATTCCATTTCGTTTTACCCTTTATTGTAGCCGCTGCTGTAATAATCCACCTACTATTTTTACATCAAACAGGATCTAATAACCCATTGGGCTTAAATAGAGACGTTGATAAAATCCCCTTCCACCCATACTTTTCATTTAAGGACGTATTCGGTTTTATTTTAATAGTAGCCTCTCTCATCTTTTTAAGTCTTCTGGAACCTTACATACTAGGAGATCCGGATAACTTCACCCCAGCAAACCCCTTGGTCACTCCCGTACACATTCAACCAGAATGATATTTCTTATTTGCATATGCCATTCTCCGTTCTATTCCCAATAAACTAGGAGGAGTAATCGCCCTAGTAATATCAATTGCCATCTTATTAATCTTACCCTTTTATAACAGCAACAGATTCCGAGGAATTCAATTTTATCCTTTAAATCAAATTCTTTTCTGATCTATAACAACCATTGTTATCTTATTAACATGAATTGGAGCTCGGCCAGTCGAAGACCCCTATATCATTACAGGACAAATTTTAACGGTCCTTTACTTCGCTTATTATTTAATTAATCCCCTTATCTTAATAATATGAGATAATTTAGTAAATTAGTTATAAAGCTTTATGCAAGCATATGTTTTGAAAACATAAGACAGAAGTTTAATTCTTCTAATAACTTATACTAAAATGAATACACTAGACCAGAAGAGAAAATATAATTACCTTTAACCCTAAATAAAAAAATAAAAAGTTTAAAGATAAAGGCAAAAATCTCTTTCAAGCCAAATATATTAATTTATCATATCGAAATCGAGGTAATGTACCTCGCACCCAAATAAATATAAAAGACAGAAACGCCACCTTTAAAAAAAAAACAAAAGAAAATACATTTCTCCCCATGAACATTACACAAAATAACATACTTATAAACAAAATTCTTGCATACTCAGCCATAAAAATTAAAGCAAAACCCCCACTTCTATATTCCACATTAAATCCTGATACCAACTCAGACTCCCCTTCAGCAAAATCAAATGGAGTACGATTAGTTTCAGCTAAACACGAAGCAAATCAAGCTAACATTAAAGGAAAAGACAAAAACAAAAATCAAATATAATTTTGATACCTAACAAAACTTATTAAACAATATCCATCAATTAAAAATACAAATGATAACAAAATCAAAGCCAAACTCACCTCATAAGAAATTGTTTGAGCAACAGCCCGAAGCCCACCTAACAACGCATAATTAGAATTAGAAGATCAGCCTGCAATTATCACTGTATAAACACCTATTCTAGTACAACACAAAAAAAAAAGCAATCCTAAGTTAAATGAAAACATTATCGTCATAAACGGATAAACCATTCAAACCAATAATACTAAAAACAAACTAAAAATAGGGGAGAAATAATATAAAAAATAATTTGATAATAAAGGATAAGTTGATTCCTTAGTCAACAGCTTAATCACATCAGCAAATGGTTGAGGTAATCCTACAAATCCCACTTTATTAGGACCTTTACGAATTTGAATATATCCTAATACTTTACGCTCCAATAATGTTAAAAATGCTACACCAATCAAAACACCTACAATTAAAATTAAAGCTCTAATCAAACTAGTAATAATTTCTCTTAACAATACTATTTGTAAATCCTTACATATTTGAATTCTAAATTCAAGGCACTCCATCTGCCAAAATAGTTACTAATAATCATTTAACACAAAATTATTTTAAATACTTGGTCCTTTCGTACTAAAATATTCTCAACAAATGAGGATAGAAACCAACCTGGCTTACACCGGTTTGAACTCAGATCATGTAAGGATTTAAAGGTCGAACAGACCTATAAATTAAGCTTCTACACCTAATTATATTCCTTAATCCAACATCGAGGTCGCAATCTTTCTTGTCGATATGAACTCTTAAAAAAAATTACGCTGTTATCCCTAAGGTAACTTTATCTTACAATCAATATTAATGGATCAATTATTCATAAATCAATGTAACTTTTATAAAGAGTTATTTAAATCTTTATGTCACCCCAACACAATATACTTTTATAAACATTCTCAACATTCTACAATAAATTATTATATAATATATAAAGCTCTATAGGGTCTTCTCGTCCTCCACTCTTATTTAAGCCTTTTAACTCAAAAGTTAAATTCTATTTATTACATTGAGACAGCTAATATTTCGTCAAACCATTCATTCTAGCCTTCAATTAAAAAACTAATGATTATGCTACCTTTGCACGGTCAAAATACCGCGGCCCTTTAATTTATCAGTGGGCAGGCCCGACTTTAAATTATTCACTAAAAGACATGTTTTTGTTAAACAGGCGAACACTAAATTTGCCTAATTCCTTAATATAAATTCCAAAATATAAATCTATTCACATTCATCTATACTAATTTTATCATTATTCCAAATAAGATATAATTATTCAAATTATTCTAATACACAAATTAAAATTTTTATAAAATCATATTATTATAAAATAACTTATAACATTATTAAGCAGATGGCTAATTTAAAGCCTACATTTTTAAATAAATTTCATAAATTATAATATCCAATTCAAAGCTTATCCCCCAAACTATTTTCCAAATCAAATAACCACTTAATAATTTAAATAATTACATAATCTAAACTGAATTAAATTCATTTCTTAGAAAACTAGATATCTTAAAAAACGATTAACGTTTCATTACTAATATAACATTATCAATAAATATATTACATTAACTCACATATTATATTAGCTCTTTTTAACTCGAGAATTATAACACTCTATATAAAATTATTGATAAACCCTGATACACAAGGTACAATTATTAATTTACTTTTATAAAAATAAATTTTCAAATATTTCACAATTCTCTCACGATACTACTACACTATAAATAACTACATTTTTTCTATAAAATATACTAAAACCAATTATAATAAAATTACTTTAATTAAAATAAATATAAAACAACTCAAATATTAATATTCATCTTTCAGAATAATTCGAATTGCACGAAAATCTTTTCAATGTAAATGAAATGCTTTACTATAAAGCTTCATTCTGACATTCTAGATACACTTTCCAGTACATCTACTATGTTACGACTTATCTCACCTTAAATAAATGAGAGCGACGGGCGATGTGTACATGTTTTAGAGCTATAATCACATTATCATAATATAACAACATTACTTTCAAATCCACCTTTAATTACCCATTTCAAGATAATATCCATTTAAATTTTCATGTTATTGTAATCCATCTCCCATTTAATCATAAGCTGCACCTTGACCTGACATAACACTTATTCTAGTTTCCAGAAAATTAATCCTCTTCAAAGATAATCTTACGACGGCGGTATACAAGCTGACATTACAAAATTAAATTTAATATAATGTGTATTATCAATTACGGGACAGATTCCTCTGAAAAGACTAAAACACCGCCAAATTCTTTAAGTTTCAAGAACTTAACTATTACTACTCAAGTATACTACATTTACATTTAAAAATAATAGGGTATCTAATCCTAGTTTAAATCTTAAATTTCAAAGCTTCATCATCAATAAAATATATCTTAATTTTCAAATTCTACCCTCTAAAATTAATTATAAATTTCTAATCACAAACTAACTTCAATACTAATATTATTTATTTAAATCCTACGTATAACCGCGACTGCTGGCACGATTTTTGTCGATCATATTTTAAATTACTAATTCTAAGTTACCTTAATTACTAAAATCAAATACTGCGAATAACAAATCACCCTTTAGATATAATTATTACCCACAAAAATTTACATGTAAAATATCCAAACAATAAATTCTTAAGTAAGAATAAAACTTTATAAAAAATCACTAAAATATTGGTTCGACATAATATAACCTATCATCTACTCCTTCTCCACCCATATTCAAACTAGTTTAGAACATCAACATTATCTCAGCAGATTACACATCACCGCTCACAGCCGTGCAACCGCATTCCAATCCACAACACGTTTCGTAGCCCCCACCACGTTTTCTACCAATCACCGCTCACAGCCGTGCAACCTGCATTCCAATCCACAACACGTTTTCTACCAATCACCGCTCACAGCCGTGCAACCGCATTCCAATCCACAACACGTTTCGTACCACCACGTTTTCTACCAATCACCGCTCACAGCCGTGCAACCGCATTCCAATCCACAACACGTTTTCGTACACCACGTTTTCTACCAATCACCGCTCACAGCCGTGCAACCGCATTCCAATCCACATACAGGTTTTCGTAGCCCCCCACCACGACCTGTATGCCCTCACCGCTCACAGCCGTGCAACCTGCATTCCAATCCACAACACGTCTCATACCACCACCACGTCCTGTATGCCATAACCATAACCCACCAACATAAACAACACACATTAATTTAAACCACCCATGTCTCTTAATTTTATAAGTAAAATAAGAAACTCATGGGTCAACCCTAATCCTTGTGTGACTTCCCCCTATAAAATAATATATTTAATAAAAAATAATCAATTACATAAATATTAAAACCAGTTACAATTAATTTATTTTTGGATAAGATATTTTTTTTTTTTTTTTTTTTCTTATATATGTTATCCCTAGTATACTTTATTCTGATTAAGTACAATAAATGAGTATTTAAAATAAATACTTTAATATTTTGTTGAAATATAAATAGAAAAATTAAATAGATTATTATTTATATATATGATATTTAATTATATTATATATACTATGATATATTAATAAATGAATATTTAATATTAATAAAGATAAAGGCACCCTATAATGAGATAAATATTTTTAAGATCCTTTTTTCTGGCCTCTATCCTATAGGTTTTTAATAGGTTAGAAGGTGCCTGCATATTTATAAGCTCTTATTTATTAATATACTTTCTATAGGTTATTATATTTAATATATACGCATATATATATATATAACAGGTTGTATATTTAACCCCACTCTATCAGTTTTTCTATTACCATAAGGTGAATTTTATTATTTAAATCAATTTATGACCCATATATATGAATTGTATCATTAAACCACTGTCATTAATACTACAATTAATCACAAATTATATTCCGGGCCCTCCCCCAAGGGCCCTGCTACCACCCAATACGGGGGCCAAGAAACGTTTTTTGGAATCATAACGTCATCTCTTCTCTTTCCATATTTACTGACCCCTACGTATAACTTTTACCCTTAAACCACCATCAACACCGCAGTTGGTCTCCACCCAGACCTCAGGCCCTCCCCCGAGGGCCCTGCTACTACCCAATACGGGGGCCAAGAAACGTTTTTTGGAATCATAACGTCATCTCTTCTCTTTCCATATTTACTGACCCCTACGTATAACTTTTACCCTTACAACCAACATCAACATTTCAACATTTTCATTAA